TCTTTTTTCCTTAGTTTATTTGATCAAACAAAAAAGCAACCTTGGGATTGCTGAATGACAGACAAATCACAGACAAAAAAATATAATAAATATAGAAAGCAACGGAGCCATCATAGTATTTTTGAATTCCTCCGAAAAGAAGGGTGGTAAGTTGATCATTTACCGATCGGGGTCTGATCGATGAAGGTAAGGGTCAATTTTATTGTAGAGCCGTATGCAATGCATAATGCCCGTACGGTTGTTCGATTCTATCTTTTTTCTTGTTATTCTTTTATCTTTCTTTTATCTTCCCCTCATCATGCGAAATAGAGAAACCTTTTTTATCTTATATCATCAGGGTAATGATCCATCAACCCGCTGGTTCTTTTTCTGAAGTAGCAACGGGAGAATTCATCCTGGAAGTGGGAGAACTGCTGAAACTACGTGAAACCCTGACAAGGGTTTATGTACAAAGAACGGGGAAACCCTTCTGGGTTGTATCCGAAGACATGGAAAGAGATATTTTTATGTCAGCAACAGAGGCCCAAGCTTATGGAATTGTTGATCTTGTAGCGGTTGAATGACAATAAATAGCCTGAATTTCGCGTCAATTCGTGATTTAAAATGAACCCTGCCGCGTTTAATATTCTATGACTTTTATTTATTTACTATCTATTGATTGATGATTCTATTGATCTATCGATTCTATTCTATTGAATAAAAGTCATTCATAATCATACGGTTAGGATCGATCTAAACCAGCCCATTATGTATATGATTCAACATGCCAACGATTAAACAACTTATTAGAAATACAAGACAGCCAATCAGAAATGTCACAAAATCCCCTGCGCTTCGGGGATGCCCTCAGCGTCGAGGAACATGTACTAGGGTGTATGTGCGACTCGTTCAGATCATAAACTAGAACAAAGGAAAGAGAACAATGTTCGAATATCAATGATCAAATAGGATAGAACGGAAAAACAAACTACATTTACTATCTAAAAATAAGAAAATGGGGTCATATCCCTTTTATTGTGTATGAAATTTATGGTTTCTATTGGTGTAAAACCACTCACCTCAATTCAAGATGAGAAGTAATTCTCCATTGGTAGCAAATGGTTATCCATTAAGCGGAGGAAATCTTAGTAACATAGACCCCTCTTGCAAGAACGGACTAACAGGGTCAGCTACCCAGCCAACTTTCATAATTAAATACCGTTACTGTATAGGTAGAGCTCGTTGTGAAAGACCTATTACTGGATAATTCATGGGTAGAGCCGAAGAATGTGAACTATACAAGTTAGCAATAACATTGATTAAATGAAGTAAGGGCTCCGGTGTATAGAGAAGACCTCACCGTTTAAGAAGTAACCATAGAAACGATGGAATCCACTATTTAGTTATCATTGCTATTTTTTTTAACCTAGTATAGTACAATTTCGTATTTCGAGGTGAAATGCCTATAAAAAAAAAAATAAAAAATCGTGGTTGGGAAGGTTATAGTAGCGAAAGCCATTGGAATTTTTAGTTTATACATTGGAAAAATCCGTTTTGTTATTAATATACTAGGAAAGGGGCAAAAGAATAACTGAAAGAAAGGAAATCTATTAGTTATTCGTTAAAGTTTCATTTATTCAATGACCAGAATTAGACGGGGATATATCGCTCGGAGACGTAGAACAAAAATTCGTTTATTTGCATCAAGCTTTCGGGGGGCTCATTCAAGACTTACTCGAACTATTACTCAACAAAAAATAAGAGCTTTGGTTTCGGCTCATCGGGATAGGGATAGGCAAAAAATAAACTTTCGTCGTTTGTGGATCACTCGAATAAATGCAGCAATTCGTGAAAGGGGGGTATGCTATAGTTATAGTAGATTAATAAATGATCTGTACAAGAGACAGTTGCTTCTTAATCGTAAAATACTTGCACAAATAGCTATATCAAATAGGAATTGTCTTTATATGATTTCCAATGAGATCATAAAAGAAGTAGGTTGGAAAGAATCCACCGGTTAAACGGAGTTGCCCGGAGAATGAACTCCGGGAAGATCGAATAAAAATGAATAGAATTAGAATATGATAAAATATCAGAAAGTAGTCAAAATAAATATGAATCAACACGTTCAATAAAAAATTTTATTCTTCCCAGATTATTCTTTTTTTTTTTTCTTACGACACGAGACTTCAATCCGGATTCTTGGATTTTTCCAACAAAAAAGAAATCCGCGTTTGAGTTCGGATGGGCATTTGAATTCAAGTGAAGAAAGAGTAAACCTATCTTTTTCTGGCTCTAAGACTGGGAGTTCTGGTGGTCGACTCGGTTCTTTCAAATTGTTTCTCATTATTAAGAAAAGGTAACAAAGATAAAATACGAGCTTGTTTTATAGCAATAGTAATTAATCGTTGTTGTTTCAAGGTCAATCTATTCACTCGTCTAGATAATATTTTTCCCTGTTCACTAATAAATCGACTAATTAAACTCATGTTTTTATAATCAATTCGATCCCCCGATTGGATCGGGGGCAAACGCCTACGAAAAGATCGCTTGGATTTAAGAAAAGTTCGCTTAGATTTTTCCATGGTTTGGTTAGTTTATTTCTTATCCCTAAAATCCTATTTCAACCGTATCTTTTATTAGAATAAATAAATAGGATTTGGTTTGTTTATAATTATCTTTAACTATGTTAAATATGTTATATATATAATGTCATTTTTGCCCTTTCCTTGTAAGAAAGATAAGGGCGCCGGTGCTCGGTTCGTTCGATCTATTTCTTTATCTCCCCATGAATCGTATGTTTGTTACAATATGGACAGAATTTTAGCAACTCCAATCGATTAGGCGTATTGTGCCGGTTCTTTTGAGTAATATATCTGGAAATCCCCGTTGATTCCTTATTAACACCGTTTCGAACACAAGCGGTACATTCCAAAAGAACCGGTATTCGCACATCTTTACCCTTAGCCATGAACCTCCTTTGGATTTTTCATTTACTCAACTCTTCCTTTTTCAATTCGAAACGAAAAAGAAGAAAGGAAGGAAAAAATTTGTAACTAGCTATCCTCTTATGCAAGATTTTATTACAATCAATATAGGAAATACGATAGAAAGATTTCTAAACTATATTTCAACAGTACAGTATTTCATATAATTATCGTCTAGAATACGCTTTCCCTAGAACCAGAGTTTGTATTCGACTTCCATAGAAATTTAATACATAGAAATTCATATTAATTTAATTCCAACCTGAACCCGACTCTCACAGCTGTTGAATAGAATATTCTTTCTCTTTCCTCCCTTTTTCTAGGGAAAAAAGAGAAAAGAAGGGGCTTTATTTAATTGTATCTCTAATCTTTTTTATTCCTTCCCACGTCAATAACTAGAATGAAAAAAAGGGGAACGTCAACGCATCCGGGAAAAAACGATTAATCTCTATCAATAAACCTGCCAAAGAACCGAACCATAGAGTACTTAGTACCGGTGCCACGGAAAGATATGTTTTTAGATCTCGCATTGAAAAACCTCCTTTTATAGTAATACATACATAAGATAATACATATTGAAATGTACAATCATCCAGTAAATAAGATTTACTTTTTGTTAAATACAGAAAAAACGTCCTTTTCTTCCCCACTATTCCCCAAAAAGACTCGTTTATTTTTCCTAGGGGTTCCAGAAGTATTTTACTATTATTATATGTTAAATGAGACCAAAAAGGCGAAATGGACATAAAAATTCTAGATTTTAATAGAGGCAATAACGATGTGGAAAACAAGACAGGAATTCTCTACAATGACACTGTAGACCAATGGAAGGGATGTAGCGCAGCTTGGTAGCGCGTTTGTTTTGGGTACAAAATGTCACGGGTTCAAATCCTGTCATCCCTACCTATTACTGCTCCTTTGAGCAGTAACGAGGGATTTTTTGAGATCAATTCACGTTGGACATATCATATAGAATCTTTTATTCTTATGATGATACTATATGTGTATGCATACAAGATGTATTGGGGCCAATCCTTTTCTTTACAGTCTTTTCTTTTATGAGAAGAAAGCGCTCTTAGTTCAGTTCGGTAGAACGTGGGTCTCCAAAACCCGATGTCGTAGGTTCAAATCCTACAGAGCGTGATTTGTATCTTCTTCGATGGAATTTGACTGAAACACTAACTGGAACAGCAATCTTTATTTGACCTCCTGGATATTAAAGAAAGGAGGAGGTCAATCAAAAAAAGAGATATTAATTAATCAAAGGTCTAACTGATCGCCACGCCTGTATTGTAAATAGGCAGTTACAAATAATCCAGCCAAAGTAATAGGAATTAGACCTAACACAATTCCAAATAGAAAAACTTCAATCATTTCAATTTGTTTGAAAGGAGAAAAAAGAGGTAATATCTATACCTAAATATTAATCCGAATTACCATGAATCTCAATGACCAAGAATTGGCAATTAACGGGGTAAAAATACACAGAAGTTCGCAGAAAGATTTTGTGCAATTAATTTCAAATAAGTCGTATCTTGCTCAGACCAATAAATAGAGCTGAGGTTATAGTTAAAGCCGTTAGTAGAAAACCGAAATAACTAGTTATGGTAGGCATCAAGGAGCTAAATGAAATATGGTCTTTTTATACATATGTTTATAAAAAAGCACTTACCTGAGTTTCCTTTTTTGCAAAATAGGAGAAAAAAACCAATTGAAAGTTTTTGAGTCATCTATCATTATAGACAGCACTAACAAGGATAAAGTCACAACTATATAAAAAAATTGATTCATCATCTGTAACATCTACCCATACCGCGTTTGCAATCAGCAAATGCATTCTTGGATCATTTTTCAATTCAACTTATAAACGAATAATAAGAACTGGGTAGTGTAATTTCGTTTTAAAATAAGACTAACTCTTTTCCAATCATTATGGAATCAAATTAGAAAATTATTCCTATTTTTATCATTTGTTTTATTGGATCGAATCTATATATTTTAGAGCGAACATTAATCTTATAAAACTTTTACTTT